TACATGCGGAAGTGATGGAAAAGAACGAATATCTTTTACCTACCCTCCCGCCGTTTCAGCCTTTTTGAAAATGATCCAAAAAAGGATACCTTCATTTACAAGAGAAAAAACATCCTCTGACCAAATTTCCACTTGTTGGGGTTTGATCAATGAAGAAAAAAAGGAAAACGTAAAAAAAGAATTTTTAAAAAGAATTGATGCTTTAGATAAAGATCAGGCATGGTCTATTGAAAATATACTCGAAAAAACGACTCGATTTTGTCATGACGAAACTAAAAAAGAATATTTACCGAAAATTTTAGATCCATTTTTGTATGGCATCTATCGCGCAAGAATAAAAGGGTTGCCTCCATGCCTAGCCGAAACCTATATAACAAAAAATAAAAATATAGGCAGATCTTGGATAAATAGGATTCATGGTCTAGTTTTGAATATTAATTCTAAAGTGAATATTAATCCTCAAAATTATTCTAAATTACTAGAAAAATTGAATAGAAAATTACTAGAAAAATTGAATAGAAAATCTTTCGATAAAAAACTTTCTTTACCCCAAGAAGAAAAAACGACGTTAACGTTAGCAGATATAAAAATTTTAAAATTATTTTATGATCTCTTTATAACGGATAAGGTCTATAAAGCTTTTAAAAAAAATTATATTTTTTTCAACGAACTCGGGCCACTAATGAAAGGCGACGATAAAGAGAAATACGCGAAATATAAAAAATTTGCGAGTTATCTAGATAATCTAAATCAAAGAATTCCTGACGATAACCTAGATGACATAGAGAAAGAAGTTCCTCGCTGGAGATACAAATTAAGAGCTGATTTGGAAGGCGTGGAACTACAAGACCCCGAAGGGGTGGTAGCGACTACTCAAATCCGTTCAAGAAGAGCAAAACTTATAGTGCTTTGGACTGCGGAAGATCCTGACGATGCTACAAAAAAAATCGAAACCTCGGTGATCACGTTCGCCGACGCAGCTGATTATCGTCGAGATCTAATTAGAGGATCGATGCGTGCCCAAAGACGTAAAGCGTATATTTGGGGCATTTATCACCCAAACGTCCATTCCCGCGTTTTTTTTGATCGATTAAAGACTCTTGTTGATGTCGCGGAGGATTTTTTTTATTTTTTTTGTTATATATTTGATATCCGTGGGCTTACAAAAAAAACCCTTAGCGATTTTCAGCGAAAAAGAAAAGAACAAAAACTTCTAAATGAAAAAAGCATAGAAGAACTACAACAAGAACTTAAAGAAAGAGAAGCCAAGATAGCCGAGGCAGCCAAGGCAGCCGCAGACGCAGAACTAGCGGCACGAGTAAAAGCAAAAGAAGAAGAAGCAGAAATTAGGGACCTAGACTCTGTAGAAAATCAAGAAAGGTGGGCGGACTTACAACATGGTATACTAATGAGAACTGTGATCTTAGTAACTATATCTAGTCTTAGAAGATATATTCTACCCCCTTTATTGATAACAATTAAAAATTGCATCCGTATACTATTACGTAAAGTTCCTGAGTGGTCCGAGGATGTCAGGGATTGGAAACGTGAAGTGCATTTTATATGCAATTCTACTGGGGGTACAGTACCCCCAGGAGAATTTCCAATAGACTGGTACACAGAGGGTATTCAGATAAAAGTTGTATATCCTTTTAATCTTAAACCTTGGCATAAATCTAAATTAAAACCATCTTTGAAGGCTCGACTAAAAAAAACAAAAGAAAAATTAAAAAAAAAACACACAAAAGACAAATTAGAAAAAAGAGAAGAGAAGTTCGAAAAATGCGAAGTAGGTTATTTAACAGTTTTAGGAAGGTTAACCGACGTGCCGTATGGTCATGGCCAAGAAAGTCCCCCTTTTTTTAAACCTCTTTATAAAGAATTAAAAAAAGGAATCAAAAAATTAAAGCTTTTCAAAAATTTCAAAGAAAGAGCAACCGTTTTCCTAAAAGTTGCAAAAGAACTGACAAACTGGATTATCGAAACCCTTACTTTTATAAACGAAAAAGCCAAAGACCCTTCAAAAAAAGATATAATGCCATCATTTGACCTGAGAGAAACTTATGAATTAAAATTAAATGAAACTAAAAAAGATGAAATAATGAATAATCAGAGGATTCCGGAACAAATTGTTCAATATGACCTCATGGAGTGGACAAGCGAAAACGAAAAGAAATTTTTGATTGAGAAAATAAAGATACTCAGAAATCAAATGGACGAAATTGCAAAAGAAAAACAACAACTAACTATAACTAAAACTCATAGTTGTAAAAAACCGCGTTATGGTTCTCAAATAATTAAAATAATTCAAATAATTGAGTCATCAAAAAGTTTTTTGGACACATTGGACAGAAAAAAAAACCGATTCACTCGTAAATTTTGTTTTAATTTTGCTTTGTACTTGGACCAACTGGCTCTAGATATTTGGCTAGGTATCTTGAATATTACAAAAATTTCTCTACCACTTTTTGTTGAATTAACAACAAAATTTCTTGAGAAATTGATATTTATTTACAAGATTTACCAGAATGAAGAAACAGGGGAAAAAAGTAAAAAAAAAAAAAAGAGTTATGGCCTATGCTCATTATCACAAGCGTATGTATTTTACAAATTATCAAAAATGAAAGTTGGTAACTTTGCGAAATTAAAGGCTGCTCTTGAATCTAACATTTGCATAAGATCCTTTTTTGTTAAGAATCAAATAAAGGGTTTTTTTCAAGACCAAGGAATCCTTCATTATGAATTGAAAGATAAAACCTTTTTTAATTCCGAAGTAAATCAATGGAAAAACTGGTTACGAAGTCATTACCAATACAATTTACCTCAGATTGTATGGGATAGATTAGTAACAAAAAAATGGAAAAATAAAATAAACCAAGACTCTATAGTTATAAATCCAAGTTTAACCAAAGAGGATTCATATGAAAAAAAAATTGAGGCCGATGAGTATGAGGCCAAACTGAATTGGATTTTAACAAAAGATTCTATACGGAATGTAACAAAGGATTCTCTATATAATCTTTTTTGCTACAAATCTATTCATTCTAAAGAAAATGTTTTTGACATGTCTATAGGTATTGCTCTAGATAATCGTTTAGTCTCTTGTTTTCTAGAAAAATATAATATTCGGGGTATGGGGGAAATTCGGCATCGAAAATATTTGGATTGTAGAATTCTAAACTTTTGGCTTAGAAAAAAAGTAAATATGGAGTCCTGGATTGATACCAAGAGTAAAAAAAAACAGATTAAGACTAAAGTTCAGAATTATCAAAGAATTGATAAAATAACTAAGACGGGTCTTTCCAACAAAAAAAGAGACTTTTTGGATTGGATGGGAATGAATGAAGAAATACTAAATCGTCTTATAACAAATTATCGTCCTATAACAAATTATCGTCCTATAAAAAATTTGGAATTTTTTTTCTTTCCAGAATTTTTATTATTTTCTAGTACATATAAAACTAAACCGTGGATCATACCAATTAAATTACTTCTTTTCAATTTTAATGAAAACATCACTCAAAATATACCATCAAATGACGAAGAATTCCTTCAATTTGATAATCTAAATAACGCAGAATACGAATTGGCGCGTCAAAGAGAGCTTGAAGAGGATAAAGAAGAAAGGATTGAAGAAATTGATTTCGAATCAGGGAAGACGCTAAAAAAAACCGAAGAATTAGAAGGGGTTCGAGACGAGCACATTGACGAAGGGGTTCGAGACGAGCACATCGACGAAGGGGTTCGAGACGAGCACATCGACTTAGTTTTCAAAAAGTTTTCGTATTGTCAATTGCGATGGAATCCGATGTATTTTTCACAACACAGGCGACAACTTGTGGATAATCTAAGAATACTGTCTGTCATGCTTCAACTAGAAAAGCCACGAAGGTTATTGATATCTTCTATTAAAAGAGCGGATCTGGAACTAGAGCTTCTATTCTTTGATAAGAATGTATTGTGGAAAAAAATAGCTGAAAGAGGAGTTTTTTTTCTTGACCCTGTACGTGCGTCTGGAGAAAACGATGGACAACTTATTATATATAGAACCATAAGTATTTCATTGGTTCATAAAAACAAACAAAAAATAAGTAAAAGATACAAAAAAAAATTTGAAAAATCCATTCCAAAATATAAAAAAAAAAATGTAAATAAAACAAAAAATAATTCTGATTTATTTATCCCTGAAAATATTCTATCCCCTAAACGACGTAGAGAATTGCGAATTCTCACTTGTTTAAACTTAAAAAAAAAAAATGCGAGGGATATAAATTCAAGATTTGATAAGAATGTTGAAAACTTGAACACGGTTTTGCATAAAAAGAAAGATCTTGATAAGGAAAAAAGGAACCTAATTAAATTCAAATACTTTCTTTGGCCCAATTTTAGATTAGAAGATTTAGCTTGTATAAATCGTTATGGGTTTAATACTATTAACGGAAATCGTTTCAGTATGATAAGAATACATATGTATAAGCGATTTAAAAATTCATTAATGAAAGATTCTTTTAATCCTTTTAAAAGATCCTTTTAATATATAATATATATTAATATATAAGTAAGTTACGGTATATGAAAACAAATCTCATGTATAAAGATTTCATTTTTATACATGAGATTTGTTTAATCAATGACATAGATACCAATCAGAGCGGATACATAAATAAATTAACAGAAGACTTAAAAATTTAGACTTTTTATTAAGAATTAATAAGAATTAAGAAGTCGATAATTAAATTAAGATCCTTGTACAAAAAAACTACCACTATTATTACTGATCAGTAAAATTCATATCTTTCAATTCATATTAAAAGGGGAAGGATTTATTTTTATGATAAAAAATGCATTCATTTCATTTCAAGAACAAAAAGAAGAAAGCCGGGGATCCGTTGAATTTCAAGTATTCAGGTTCACTAATAAGATACAAAGCCTTACCTCACATTTGGAATTGCACAGAAAAGATTATTTATCTCAAAGGGGTCTACGAAAAATTCTGGGAAAACGTCAACGCCTGCTGGCTTATTTGTCAAAAAAAAACAGAGTACGTTATAAAGAATTAATTAATAAGTGGAATATTCGGGAATTAAAAACGCGTTAAATTACAAAATTGTGAATTAGTTAATTTTTTTATAAACTTCTTTTTCAGCAATCTAATTCATGCCAGAACGAATCGAGGAAAAACTTATGAAGAGACCAGTTACAGGAAAAGATCTTATGAAAGTCAATATGGGCCCTCACCACCCATCCATGCATGGTGTTCTTCGCTTAATTGTTACTCTAGATGGTGAGGATGTTGTTGACTGTGAACCCATATTGGGTTATTTACACAGAGGAATGGAAAAAATTGCAGAAAACCGAGCAATTATACAATATTTACCTTATGTAACGCGATGGGATTATTTAGCTACTATGTTTACAGAAGCAATAACAGTAAATGGACCAGAACAATTGGGAAATATTCAAGTTCCTAAAAGGGCCAGCTATATCAGAGTAATTATGCTGGAATTGAGTCGTATAGCTTCTCATCTGTTATGGCTAGGCCCTTTTATGGCAGATATTGGTGCACAGACTCCTTTTTTCTATATTTTCAGAGAACGCGAATTTGTATATGATCTATTCGAAGCTGCCACCGGTATGAGAATGATGCATAATTTTTTTCGTATTGGAGGAATAGCGGCTGATTTACCTTATGGTTGGATAGATAAATGCTTGGATTTTTGTGATTATTTTTTAACGGAGGTTGTTGAATATCAAAAACTTATTACACGAAATCCTATTTTTTTAGAACGAGTTGAAGGGGTTGGGATTATTGGTGGGGAAGAAGCAATAAATTGGGGTTTATCCGGACCAATGCTACGCGCATCCGGAATACCATGGGATCTTCGTAAAGTGGATCGTTATGAGTCTTACGATGAATTTGAATGGGAAATTCAGTGGCAAAAACAAGGAGATTCATTAGCTCGTTATTTAGTACGACTTAGCGAAATGACAGAATCCATAAAAATTATTCAACAGGCTCTGGAAGGACTTCCGGGAGGTCCCTATGAGAATTTCGAAATCAGAGGCTTTGTGAGACAAAGGAATCCAGAATGGAATGATTTTGAATATAGATACAAAAAAAGAGGATTATTAAAAAAATCAATACATAGGACAAATACAAGAACAAATAAGAAGATATGCGACTTCCCCCTATATATTTTGTTACTTCTCCTACAAAGAAACTTGTAATACCTACTCCATTTGTAATTCCGTCAATGATTCGTTTATCAACAAAATTAGTTTGTTTGGCTAATGTTCTTATAGTTTCAGTTAAAGATGTTTTAAAAAAAGCATCTATGTAACCACGATTATATGACCAATTATATATATAATTTAGTAGTTTTTCCCAACAAATTCTTTTAGAACTCAATTTTAGAAATAAATTAAGTAAGGTTAAATTTAATAAAGATGAATAAAAAGGCTTATATAAACAGTATGCTATAAATATTCCAAAAAAAGCTATACTGACTGAAAAAGTTGCAGTTCTAAAAAATTCATACCAATCTACAAAATTTGTTGAATTTTTATGCAAAAGGTTTATTGACGGCGTGAATAATTTTGATAATATATCAAAGTCTATTCCTTCTTGATTGAAGGGAATTCCTATGGCTCCAATAAACAAAGTAAATAAAAGCAATAAAAGCATAGGAAATAGAATAGTATTGTCTGATTCATGGGGATAATAGAAAGTTCTTGTATTAAGTCCAAAATTTTCAACAGTAATAAAAGTTTGATTTCTTACATTATTACTAATTTTATATTTTTTCTTGCAAAAAAAAGAAGCTCTTTTCGTATTATTCATTGTTAATAATGGTACTAACTCAAAATTTCTATTAAGGTTTTTTTCTTCTTCTTTACCCCATAAAGAAATTGAATATAAGGAGCTACTTTTTTTTCCACTGTAATTTATAAAATAAGTGTTTAAATGTCCTTCAAAAGTAAGTAAATAAATCCGAAACATATAAAATGCGGTTAATGCGGCTGTTGAACAAGCTATTATTGCAAAAATCGGAGAAAACAACAAACTATCATTAAGAATCTCGTCTTTAGACCAAAAACAAGCAAGGGGGGGAATACCACAAAGAGAAAGTGTTCCTACTAAAAAGGCCGTTTTTGTAATCGGCACATGTTTTTTCAAACCACCCATAAGAATCATATTCTGACTTTTATCGGGAGAATATCCAACGATAGCTTCCATTGAATGAATAATGGATCCAGATCCTAAAAACAACAAAGCTTTCGAATAAGCATGAGTAATCAAATGAAATAAAGCAGATCGATAAGACCCCATACCTAGAGCTAACATCATATAACCTAGTTGAGACATTGTAGAATAGGCTAAACCTCTCTTAATGTCTTTTTGAGCAAGAGCTAAAGTGGCTCCTAAGAGTACTGTTATTATACCTATCAAAGATATTATGTCCATTATAGAAGGGATAACGATAAAAATAGGAAGAAGACGAGCTACAAGAAAAATACCCGCTGCTACCATAGTAGCAGCATGTATAAGAGCCGAAATAGGAGTAGGGCCCTCCATGGCATCAGGTAACCATACATGAAGAGGAAATTGTGCAGATTTAGCAATAGGACCCACAAATAAGAGAAATGCACATAAAGTCAGGAATAATGGATTTACTCTATTATTTATAATTAAATTATGGAGTATTTCGAACAAATCCTGAAATTCGAAACTGCCCGTTATCCAATAAATACCTAAAATTCCTAATAATAAACCAAAATCCCCTACACGATTAGTTACAAAAGCTTTTTGACAAGCATTCGCTGCAACAGGTCGTGTGAACCAAAAACCTATTAATAAATACGAACACATTCCAACAAATTCCCAAAAAAAATAAACTTGGATCAAATTAGAACTAGTAACTAATCCTAACATTGAAGTATTAAAAAAACCCATATAAGCAAAAAACCTCAGATATCCTTGATCATGAGACATATAATTGTCACTATAAATAAGAACTAAAATTCCAACAGTTGTAATTAATATTGACATAATAGAAGTAAGTGGATCAATAAAGTAACCTAACTCAAAAGAAAATTCATTGTTTATGGTCCAAGACCATACATTTTGATGAATGCAACTTATAAAAATTTGTTGAATAAATATATATAGTGAAAAGATCATAACTATACTTAAAAAAAAAATACTAAAAAAACTCCATATACGTCGGAGGTTTTTTGTTTTTGTTGCTGTCGGAAAAAGTAGAAGTCCAACTCCTAGTAAAATAGGTACTGGAAGTGGAATGAAAGGGATGATCCATGAATATTGATGTGTATGTTCCATAAAATAAAAACCCTTTTTATTTTATTCTTAATTTTTTTATTTCTTATTCACTGGTTTGTATATTGTATATATATTTTTTTTTTCAAAGGGGACAATAAAAAAGTACGATATTTCAAACCTAAAATAGAAAAGTTTTTAATTAGTATAATGCTTCATAAACCGTAAAAAAATATATATTAAAATCAAAAAATTATAAGTGATTAAATACTATTACTAAGTACTAAGTTACTTCAAAAAAATTATTTGGCTTTTTATGACTACTAAATATTTTTTTTAGGCATATACAGAAAAAGTGAATTTTAATTACGTATTACAATAATTTATATACATATATTAAGAATAGAACAACGATTTACACGGTTTACACGGTAAAAATACTTAATATTAATAATTAATAAAGAAAAAAATTCTTTTAGTTTTCTTATTTAGAATTATTAAGAAATTCATTTTTATTTTTTATTATGGAATTTAGTTATTGTCTTCCAGTACACCAAGTTATTTTTTTTTTACAAGAAAGATTATTATAATCTATATTGTTTTTACATATGAAATGAATAAATTTCAGAACTTTTTTGATAATAAAATATACCAGTATAGATTAATTAAATAAAAACTCTCGTCCGAATTTCAAACGTTAAATAAAATTTTAATAAAAAAAAGTTTGGTTTTAAACTTTTTAATGTCTCTTTATATATATATATAATAAAAAATAAAAAAAACACACAATTTGATATGGAGTATTAAAGAATAGAATAAGAAATGTCTTTGACATCCAATTATACCACTGAAAAACTTTTTTCATTTTTTAATGGCAGTTCCAAAAAAACGTACTTCTATCTCGAAAAAGCGTATTCGTAAAAAAATTTGGAAAAGGAAGGGGTATTGGACATCGTTGAAAGCTTTTTCGTTAGGTAAATCACTTTCTACAGGTAATTCAAAAAGTTTTGTTGTACAACAAAACAAATAAAAAACATTAGAATAATTAGAATTTGCCTCGTTTAAAACAAATTTTTAGAAAAAAAAAGACAATATATAGATAAAAAAGCAAGATTCACATAAAAACAAGGGGGGGGTTCTTATTTTCCCCATCACTACCTTGATGCAATAAAAAAGATCTTGTATTTCCTCGTTAAGGGGAAATACAAGACCTTTTTTATTTTAGTTAAAAGTTTTTCATTTTATACCTTTAGTCATTATTATTTCTCTGAATTATTATATTCTTTACTTGGAATCAAATTTATAAAAGGATCTAGCCATAATAAGTTAATATTAGATAATAATAAGATAATAATACTAGATGATAGGATTTTTAAGTTATAAAAAATCTTATGTTTATACAATTTATTTATACAATATAAAACGATGTAGCAAAATCGATATTTGGAGAATTTTTTTCTTGAGTAATTAGGAAAACCATATTTTATTGAAAATTTATAAGGTTTTTGGAGAAGTTTTAATTTTTATAAAAACAATTTAAACTAACTCAGATAAAAAATATCTTAATTGAATTAAAAACCCCAATACCTATTTAAACAGGTTTGATTCATGAAAGAAGTTGTAAATGACATTTAATTGGCTTCTTTATTTAAATTTTAATCTCGACGATTTAATAAAAATTTGTTAGTATTGGTTTGAACAAGTTGCCGCTATGGTGAAATTGGTAGACACGCTGCTCTTAGGAAGCAGTGCTATAGCATCTCGGTTCGAGTCCGAGTAGCGGCATAAGATCTTAGAAAAGATATATTATACGTTTTATAATCAAACTAATACCCTACTTTTTTTCTAAATTAGGGTAAAACCTAGTATTAATTTTTAACAATTTTTTTATGATTTTTTCAATTTTAGAACATATATTAACTCATATATCTTTTTCGGTCGTTTCAATTGTATTGACGATTTATTTTTTAACTTTATTAGTTAATTTAGATGAAATAATAGGTTTTTTTTATTCATCAGATAAAGGAATCGTAATTACGTTTTTTGGTATAACAGGATTATTATTCACTCGTTGGGTTTATTCAGGACATTTTCCATTAAGTAATTTATATGAATCATTAATTTTTCTTTCGTGGGCTTTTTCAATTATTCATATGGTTTCCTATTTAAAAAAAAAAAAAAAAAAGAACCTAAACGCAATAACTGCGCCAAGTGCTCTTTTTATTCAGTTTTTTGCTACTTCAGGTCTTTTAAATAAAATGCCTCAATCTGCAGTATTAGTACCAGCTCTCCAGTCCCAGTGGTTAATGATGCACGTAAGTATGATGATATTAGGCTATGGCGCTCTGTTATGCGGATCATTATTATCAACAGCTCTGCTAGTCATTACATTCCGCAAAGTGGGCCCCACTTTTTGGAAAAATTGGAAAAAGCAAAAGAATAATTTATTAAATGAATTATTTTATTTTGATGCACTTTACTCCATAAATGAAAGAAATTCTCTTTTACTACAACAAAACATTAATTTTAGTTTTTCTAGAAATTATTATAGGTATCAATTGATTGAACAATTAGATTATTGGAGTTTTCGTATTATTAGTCTTGGATTTATTTTTTTAACCGTCGGCATTCTTTCAGGAGCTGTATGGGCTAATGAGACATGGGGTTCATATTGGAATTGGGATCCAAAAGAAACTTGGGCATTTATTACTTGGACCATATTCGCAATTTATTTACATATAAAAAAAAATCGTAATGTTAGGGGTATAAATTCGGCAATTGTGGCTTCAATAGGCTTTCTTTTAATTTGGATATGCTATTTTGGCGTCAATCTTTTAGGAATAGGTTTACATAGTTATGGTTCATTTACATCGAATTAAATAAAATATTAAAAAAAAAATAAAGGAATCCAAATAAAAAAAGAATCGCAATATAACTTCATATAAGTTAAGAAATCTAATTTTATTTTAGGAGTAAATCATCAAGAACCTTTTGAATCATTGTACTACTTGATTCAAAAGGTTCTCACAATACAAAGACCGAATACTTCTGATTACAATTCAATTCAATGTTTTTTTAATTTCCTGAAAACTATCCATAAAAATAATGAGATAAAATGGATTCGACCTTGTCACTTGCTAATGAGAGCACAAAATCAGGATAAATCCCAATACCAATTATGGGTAGAAGAATAGAAAGTGAAAGAAACAACTCTCGGGGTCCAGAATCAAAAAAAGAAATTTTTTTTACATTAATTAACTTGTATCCATAGAACATTTGGCGTGACATAGATAATAAATATATAGGAGTTAGTATCATTCCAATTGCCATTACAAAAAGAATTAAAATTTTGGAAATTAAGAAATATTTTTGGCTGGTAATTATTCCAAAAAAAACTATTAATTCTGCAACAAAACCACTCATGCCCGGTAATGCAAGGGAAGCCATCGATAAGATAGTGAACATTGTAAATATCTTTGGAATGGAGAGAGCCATTCCACCCATTTCATCAAGATAAACAAGCCTAATTCTATCATAACTAGTTCCTGCCAAGAAAAAAAGTGCAGCGCCAATAAATCCATGAGATATTATTTGTAAAATAGCTCCATTAAGTCCAGGATCCGTTATAGAACCAATACCTATAATTATAAAACCCATATGAGATACAGAAGAATAGGCGATTCTCTTTTTTAAATTACGTTGCCCAGGAGATGTTGAAGCTGCATAAATTATTTGGATTGTACCAACTACCATCAACCAGGGAGAAAACATAGAATGAGCGTGAGGTAACAATTCCATATTGATTCGAACCAACCCATATGCTCCCATTTTTAATAAGATTCCAGCAAGAAGCATACAGGTACTGTAATGGGCCTCGCCGTGGGTGTCAGGTAACCAAGTATGTAAAGGTATAATCGGTGATTTGACGGCAAAAGCAATAAGAAATCCAATATAAAAGAGTATTTCGAGTGTGACAGGATAGGATTGATTCGCTAATAGTTCTAAATTTAATGTTGGTTCGTTCGAACCATATAAACTTATACCTAAAACCCCTATTAATAAAAAAATGGAACTTCCTGCAGTGTATAAAATAAATTTTGTAGCTGAGTACAGACGTTTCTTTCCACCCCACATGGATAAAAGTAGATAAACGGGAATTAATTCTAATTCCCACATGATGAAAAAAAGTAAAAGATCCCGAGAAGAAAACGATCCTATTTGACCGCTGTACATTGCTAACATCAGGAAATGGAAAAATCTGGAATCCCGAGTAACAGGAAAAGCCGCTAAAGTAGCTAAAGTAGTAATAAATCCCGTCAGTAAAATCGTTCCTATAGAAAGTCCATCTACTCCCACTCTCCAGTAAAAATTAAAAATATTGATCCATTTATAATCTTCGGACATTTGAATTAATGGATCGTCCATTTTATAATTATAACAAAAAGCATAGGTCGTTAGAAGAAGTTCTAAGATACAAATGCATATAGTATACCATTTATTTACTTTATTTCCCCTATGTGGGAGAAATACCATTAACGAACCAGCGGATATTGGAAAAACAACAATTATTGTTAACCAAGGAAAATCATTCGTGGTAAAGACAAGATACACGAGGTCCAAAGAACGCGTACTCAAAAAAATATAAAAATAAAAAATATAATTTAACTTTTTTGAGTACGAGTACTTGTCAATAAAAAAAAATAAAAATTATTCCAAATTTATTAAAATGAGGTTTTCAGTAACGTATCAATAAGCTAGACCCATACTTCGAGTTGTTTCATGCCATAAATAAACTCGAACGCTCAAAAAATCCGTTGGACAGGCGGATTCACATCTCTTACAACCAACGCAGTCTTCGGTTCTTGGAGCGGAAGCTATTTGCTTAGCTTTACATCCATCCCAAGGTATCATTTCTAATACGTCTGTAGGGCATGCTCGAACACATTGAGTACATCCTATACAGGTATCATAAATTTTTACTGAATGTGACATAGGATCTATAGTTTTTTTAATGTCATAAATTTTCAATCTAGTAAACTTTTAACTTAATGATATATTGAACTACTAGATAAAGCAATGATTTCCTTTAATAGAATTTTTGTAATTAATTCTGGCTCAATTGCGAAAAGAAGGTCTAAAAGACTTTGATTTCTTAGATTTTCACAAATAGAATCTAGTAAGTCATAACCTATATATATATGAAAATTTAAATCTATAATTTTTAAAATTGTGCTACTTATTTAATAAGGTCGATTGGTTGATGCGAGTTGATTTTCTGTTACGATAAATTGACGAGACTATAGCTAATCCAATAGCTGCTTCAGCGGCTGCAATTGCTATAACAAAAATGCAAAAAAGAGCCCCTTTTAGTTGGGAATTATCAAAAAAATCAGAAAATGTTACGAAATTCATATTAACTGCATTGAGTATAAGTTCAAGACACATAAGAGCCCTAACCATATTTCGACTCGTGATCAATCCATAAAGACCCATCAAAAATAAATAGGCACTCAAAACAAGTACATGTTCGAGTATCATTCAGCAACTCCTTATCAATTTTGATTCATTTAAATATGAATAATAATTCACCGGATTTAATAAACAAACTAGAATATAACCAAAAAGTACGAATAAAAATGATATTAGGTAAAAATTTTTTCAAAGATATATATATCAAATATAAAAATTGATATTTAAAATATGAAATAGTATTAAAAATTTTTAATTGAACTAAAAAAAAATCATAACATAAAAAAGTTTTCTTTAGTATTTCCTAATTAGAACTTTTTTTATTGACGAGCCACAGAAATTGCCCCTATCAAAGCAACTAAAAGAATTATTGAAATGAGTTCAAATGGAAGAAAAAAATCTGTTGATAAATGAATTCCTATTTGTTGACTATTACTTATTAAATCTTGCTCTAGAACCTGGTTTAATCTTGTAGTCCAAATAACCCCGTACCATGACGTATCGAGAATAGTAGAAATCAATGAAAAAAGAATAGTTGTACAAACCAATGAAGTAATCCCATTCCCAACGGTCCATAGATTTAAATCTGTGGAATATTCTGAATCATTCATGAACATCACAGCAAATATGATTAAAACATTTATGGCCCCCACGTAAATAAGGAGTTGTGCAGCAGCTACAAAATAGGAATTTGATAGAATATACAATAAAGAGATACAAACAAGAACAAATCCTAAGGAAAAGGCTGAAAATATTGGGTTGGGAAGTAATACTACTCCCAGACCTCCTACTATAATACCGGATCCTAGAAAAACTAAAAGAAAATCATGTATTGGTCCAGGCAAATCCATTATATTATTAAAATAAGAAAAAAATAAAAATCCTTTTCATGACCTTATTAATTTAACCGGGGAGTTTTTTTTTTTAATATGTTTATAATAGAGTGAAATTAGAATCTAATGTATATTAATTTATGTAGATACAATTATTAGACAGTTTCGCTTTTTACGCTAAAATTGATTTCAACCTATCTAAAAAAAAATAATAATTACGAATATATTAATATATTAAAAGAATGAGTCTTAAAAACTTAATAATACTTAATAAACACTTATTTTTATTATATAAATAAAACTTTTAAATTAAACTCTTTATATACGTAAAAAATTTCGAATTCTTTTTTTTTAATAAACTTAGTAGTTTTACCCTTTTTTTGTTTGAAGTGAATTCAAAATTGTTCGAATAGTGTAATCATTAATTACTGACATTGGTAAACGACCCAAAGCTATTTGATTATAATTCAATTCATGACGATCATAAGTTGAAAATTCATATTCTTCAGTCATTGACAAACAATTTGTTGGACAATATTCAACACAATTACCACAAAATATACAAATTCCAAAATCAATACTGTAATTAAGCAATCGTTTTTTTCTAATATTAGTTTCCAATTTCCAATCAACAACAGGCAGATCTATAGGACATACTCGAACACATACTTCACAAGCAATGCATTTATCAAATTCAAAATGGATTCGCCCGCGGAAACGTTCAGAGGTTAGTAATTTTTCATAGGGATATTGAATAGTTACAGGTAAACGATTTGTGTGGGATAAGGTAATCATGAAACCTTGACCAATATACCTAGCAGCTCGTAGGGTTTGTTGACCATAATTAATGAACCTGGTTATCATAGGAAGCATATTGTAATTATCTATGAAAAATTTTATCTTTGTTTCTTTCTCTTGTTTAAAACAAGTACTGAATATGTTGGATTCATTTTCAATTTAGAGTGAAAAGAGTTGAAAAGAGGTTGTTAATAATAGATTACCAAGGGAAATAGGTAAAAGAAATTTCCATCCAAGATTTAATAGTTGATCCATTCTTAGCCTAGGTAAAGTCCACCTTGTTACGATAGAAACGAACAAGAACAAATAAGTTTTAGCTAATGTAATAAAGATACCAATTGTTGTTCCCAAAATTTGATCCTTTTCAAATAGTTCCAGAATAGATATATATGGAATACGAATATTCCAACCACCTAAGTATAAAACTGTTACAAATAATGAGGAAATTAATAGATTTAGATAAGAAGCAACGTAAAATAAACCAAATTTTATACCTGAATATTCAGTTTGATAACCTGCTATTAATTCTTCTTCCGCTTCTGGTAAATCAAACGGTAACCTCTCGCATTCTGCCAGGGAAGAAATTAGAAAAATGATAAAACCTATAGGTTGACGCCACAAATTCCATCCCCAAAAACCATATTTTGATTGTGCCTCAACTATATCAACTGTACTTAAACTGTTAGATAATCCTAGTCGGTGATAACATTACTATTCTCACCGCTATTACAAAACCGTACATGAGGTATTCGCCTCATACGGCTCCCCGGGGGCCATAAATAAATCTAAGGACCAGGGACCAGATTCGTCTTTTTTAGAATTAGTATTAGTTAGATGGATATGATGTGTTATAAAATAGATTAAATATATCTGGGGTCCTTAATTATACCAATGGAATTCTGTCTGCTCAAATTCTAGTAATAAAAAAGCGCTTCAGAATTCATCTCATCCTTTACAAATGTTCATTTCTATTTGTTGAGTAATAACAAATCCTTTAATAAAATACCCCTCGGAAAAAAAGGTATTTCAGCCCATCGTGGTTTTAAATTACGAAAAAGAATTATACATCCTAGTCCTATTAGTCCTAGTCCTATTAGTTTAGTATTCATGACAGAAATTCGATTTTTTTTTCTAAATATATAAAAAAAATATCCTTGTTTCGTTCCTATTCTTCTTTCTTTTTTTTTTCTAAAAAAAGTGGGTGGACTTAAAAAATTAAAAAATAAAGGATTATTTCGTTTCTGATAGTCATTACATTTATCCGTGGATCGGAACATACTCTGAATCGAAATCTTGGGGAGTACTATCTGAGCATTTCTACTAATTTCAAGCCCCAATGAACCCTCTTTTTTTATCTTATGTTAGCCATAAATCTATTTTTCAATTTGGTTAATCTCTATTACAAATTCTTTGTGTATTTTGGTGTTTCTAACCATCCACTTCTTACTTTTACCTAATTGCCGCTCACTTTGTAATACATGTATGTTTATAACTGCTAGTGAAAACACCATACGGTTAATATTTTTAACCCGCTTCAAGCCAGGATGACTAATCAACCAACCTTGGGGTAAAGTGATTCTTACGTATATGTTTATTTCTCGTTAACCTTTGTACCTAGGAAATGAGTTTCAATTTGTCTTTTTACTGCTAATTTCTGAGCAGTTTTTTTCACTCATATATAACTATCAAATTACTTTTATTAAGATTAACCCGAAAGAAAAAAAAGAGATATATTCCGTTTTTAACTTTTGCGTCTAGAAGAAACGTAATAGTAAAAAGAAACGTTTATGTTTCAACGAATCGCACGTAGAGATATTGATAAAACACATAGAGTTAAAGGTATTTCATAACTAATTGATTGAGCAGCAGCTCGAAGACCACCTAAAAAAGAATATTTATTATTTGATCCATATCCGGACATAAGAAGTCCAATAGGAGTAATACTTGAGATGGCAATCCATAAAAAAATACCAATATTGAGATCCGCTAAAACAAGGTGATTACTAAAGGGAATTACTGAATAACTTAGTAAAATTGAGATAACTGCTATCGACGGTCCAATACTAAATAAAGAAGTATTTCCTCTAGATGGACGAAGATCCTCTTTGAAAAGTAGTTTTGTCCCGTCGGCTAGGGCTTGAAGAATTCCCAACGGGCCGGCGTATTCAGGTCCAATACGTTGTTGTATTCCTGCAGATATTTCTCTTTCTAACCACACAATTACTAGTACACCTGTTATGATTCCCAATATAAGAGAAAATATAGGGACAAATATCCATATGAGTCCATAGACCTCTTTTAAAGATTCCAATCTAACAAAAGAATTTAGAGTTTGTACTTCTGTTGCATAAATTATCATTTTAACGATCAACTTCTCCCATAATTATATCTATGCTACCGAGTATCGTCATAATATCAGCCAATTTCATTCTTTTAACTAGTTCAGGAAGAATTTGCAAATTAATAAAACCCGGTGGTCTTATTTTCCATCTCCAAGGAAAACCACTTTGATCTCCTATGAGAAAAATGCCTAATTCCCCTTTTGGAGCTTCAACTCGTACATAAAGTTCTTGTTTCGATAATTCAAAGGTAGGGGAAGTTTTTTTACTAATGAATCTATATTCAAAATCATTCCATTCTGGATTCCTTTGTCTCACAAAGCCTCTGATTTCGAAATTCTCATAGGGACCTCCCGGAAGTCCTTCCAGAGCCTGTTGAATAATTTTTATGGATTCTGTCATTTCGCTAAGTCGTACTAAATAACGAGCTAATGAATCTCCTTGTTTTTGCCACTGAATTTCCCATTCAAATTCATCGTAAGACTCATAACGATCCACTTTACGAAGATCCCATGGTATTCCGGATGCGCGTAGCATTGGTCCGGATAAACCCCAATTTATTGCTTCTTCCCCACCAATAATCCCAACCCCTTCAACTCGTTCTAAAAAAATAGGATTTCGTGTAATAAGTTTTTGATATTCAACAACCTCCGTTAAAAAATAATCACAAAAATCCAAGCATTTATCTATCCAACCATAAGGTAAATCAGCCGCTATTCCTCCAATACGAAAAAAATTATGCATCATTCTCATACCGGTGGCAGCTTCGAATAGATCATATACAAATTCGCGTTCTCTGAAAATATAGAAAAAAGGAGTCTGTGCACCAATATCTGCCATAAAAGGGCCTAGCCATAACAGATGAGAAGCTATACGACTCAATTCCAGCATAATTACTCTGATATAGCTGGCCCTTTTAGGAACTTGAATATTTCCCAATTGTTCTGGTCCATTTACTGTTATTGCTTCTGTAAACATAGTAGCTAAATAATCCCATCGCGTTACATAAGGTAAATATTGTATAATTGCTCGGTTTTCTGCAATTTTTTCCATTCCTCTGTGTAAATAACCCAATATGGGTTCACAGTCAACAACATCCTCACCATCTAGAGTAACAATTAAGCGAAGAACACCATGCATGGATGGGTGGTGAGGGCCCATATTGACTTTCATAAGATCTTTTCCTGTAACTGGTCTCTTCATAAGTTTTTCCTCGATTCGTTCTGGCATGAATTAGATTGCTGAAAAAGAAGTTTATAAAAAAATTAACTAATTCACAATTTTGTAATTTAACGCGTTTTTAATTCCCGAATATTCCACTTATTAATTAATTCTTTATAACGTACTCTGTTTTTTTTTGACAAATAAGCCAGCAGGCGTTGACGTTTTCCCAGAATTTTTCGTAGACCCCTTTGAGATAAATAATCTTTTCTGTGCAATTCCAAATGTGAGGTAAGGCTTTGTATCTTATTAGTGAACCTGAATACTTGAAATTCAACGGATCCCCGGCTTTCTTCTTTTTGTTCTTGAAATGAAATGAATGCATTTTTTATCATAAAAATAAATCCTTCCCCTTTTAATATGAATTGAAAGATATGAATTTTACTGATCAGTAATAATAGTGGTAGTTTTTTTGTACAAGGATCTTAATTTAATTATCGACTTCTTAATTCTTATTAATTCTTAATAAAAAGTCTAAATTTTTAAGTCTTCTGTTAATTTATTTATGTATCCGCTCTGATTGGTATCTATGTCATTGATTAAACAAATCTCATGTATAAAAATGAAATCTTTATACATGAGATTTGTTTTCATATACCGTAACTTACTTATATATTAATATATATTATATATTAAAAGGATCTTTTAAAAGGATTAAAAGAATCTTTCATTAATGAATTTTTAAATCGCTTATACATATGTATTCTTATCATACTGAAACGATTTCCGTTAATAGTATTAAACCCATAACGATTTATACAAGCTAAATCTTCTAATCTAAAATTGGGCCAAAGAAAGTATTTGAATTTAATTAGGTTCCTTTTTTCCTTATCAAGATCTTTCTTTTTATGCAAAACCGTGTTCAAGTTTTCAACATTCTTATCAAATCTTGAATTTATATCCCTCGCATTTTTTTTTTTTAAGTTTAAACAAGTGAGAATTCGCAATTCTCTACGTCGTTTAGGGGATAGAATATTTTCAGGGATAAATAAATCAGAATTATTTTTTGTTTTATTTACATTTTTTTTTTTATATTTTGGAATGGATTTTTCAAATTTTTTTTTGTATCTTTTACTTATTTTTTGTTTGTTTTTATGAACCAATGAAATACTTATGGTTCTATATATAATAAGTTGTCCATCGTTTTCTCCAGACGCACGTACAGGGTCAAGAAAAAAAACTCCTCTTTCAGCTATTTTTTTCCACAATACATTCTTATCAAAGAATAGAAGCTCTAGTTCCAGATCCGCTCTTTTAATAGAAGATATCAATAACCTTCGTGGCTTTTCTAGTTGAAGCATGACAGACAGTATTCTTAGATTATCCACAAGTTGTCGCCTGTGTTGTGAAAAATACATCGGATTCCATCGCAATTGACAATACGAAAACTTTTTGAAAACTAAGTCGATGTGCTCGTCTCGAACCCCTTCGTCGATGTGCTCGTCTCGAACCCCTTCGTCAATGTGCTCGTCTCGAACCCCTTCTAATTCTTCGGTTTTTTTTAGCGTCTTCCCTGATTCGAAATCAATTTCTTCAATCCTTTCTTCTTTATCCTCTTCAAGCTCTCTTTGACGCGCCAATTCGTATTCTGCGTTATTTAGATTATCAAATTGAAGGAATTCTTCGTCATTTGATGGTATATTTTGAGTGATGTTTTCATTAAAATTGAAAAGAAGTAATTTAATTGGTATGATCCACGGTTTAGTTTTATATGTACTAGAAAATAATAAAAATTCTGGAAAGAAAAAAAATTCCAAATTTTTTATAGGACGATAATTTGTTATAGGACGATAATTTGTTATAAGACGATTTAGTATTTCTTCATTCATTCCCATCCAATCCAAAAAGTCTCTTTTTTTGTTGGAAAGACCCGTCTTAGTTATTTTATCAATTCTTTGATAATTCTGAACTTTAGTCTTAATCTGTTTTTTTTTACTCTTGGTATCAATCCAGGACTCCATATTTACTTTTTTTCTAAGCCAAAAGTTTAGAATTCTACAATCCAAATATTTTCGATGCCGAATTTCCCCCATACCCCGAATATTATATTTTTCTAGAAAACAAGAGACTAAACGATTATCTAGAGCAATACCTATAGACATGTCAAAAACATTTTCTTTAGAATGAATAGATTTGTAGCAAAAAAGATTATATAGAGAATCCTTTGTTACATTCCGTATAGAATCTTTTGTTAAAATCCAATTCAGTTTGGCCTCATACTCATCGGCCTCAATTTTTTTTTCATATGAATCCTCTTTGGTTAAACTTGGATTTATAACTATAGAGTCTTGGTTTATTTTATTTTTCCATTTTTTTGTTACTAATCTATCCCATACAATCTGAGGTAAATTGTATTGGTAATGACTTCGTAACCAGTTTTTCCATTGATTTACTTCGGAATTAAAAAAGGTTTTATCTTTCAATTCATAATGAAGGATTCCTTGGTCTTGAAAAAAACCCTTTATTTGATTCTTAACAAAAAAGGATCTTATGCAAATGTTAGATTCAAGAGCAGCCTTTAATTTCGCAAAGTTACCAACTTTCATTTTTGATAATTTGTAAAATACATACGCTTGTGATAATGAGCATAGGCCATAACTCTTTTTTTTTTTTTTACTTTTTTCCCCTGTTTCTTCATTCTGGTAAATCTTGTAAATAAATATCAATTTCTCAAGAAATTTTGTTGTTAATTCAACAAAAAGTGGTAGAGAAATTTTTGTAATATTCAAGATACCTAGCCAAATATCTAGAGCCAGTTGGTCCAAGTACAAAGCAAAATTAAAACAAAATTTACGAGTGAATCGGTTTTTTTTTCTGTCCAATGTGTCCAAAAAACTTTTTGATGACTCAATTATTTGAATTATTTTAATTATTTGAGAACCATAACGCGGTTTTTTACAACTATGAGTTTTAGTTATAGTTAGTTGTTGTTTTTCTTTTGCAATTTCGTCCATTTGATTTCTGAGTATCTTTATTTTCTCAATCAAAAATTTCTTTTCGTTTTCGCTTGTCCACTCCATGAGGTCATATTGAACAATTTGTTCCGGAATCCTCTGATTATTCATTATTTCATCTTTTTTAGTTTCATTTAATTTTAATTCATAAGTTTCTCTCAGGTCAAATGATGGCATTATATCTTTTTTTGAAGGGTCTTTGGCTTTTTCGTTTATAAAAGTAAGGGTTTCGATAATCCAGTTTGTCAGTTCTTTTGCAACTTTTAGGAAAACGGTTGCTCTTTCTTTGAAATTTTTGAAAAGCTTTAATTTTTTGATTCCTTTTTTTAATTCTTTATAAAGAGGTTTAAAAAAAGGGGGACTTTCTTGGCCATGACCATACGGCACGTCGGTTAACCTTCCTAAAACTGTTAAATAACCTACTTCGCATTTTTCGAACTTCTCTTCTCTTTTTTCTAATTTGTCTTTTGTGTGTTTTTTTTTTAATTTTTCTTTTGTTTTTTTTAGTCGAGCCTTCAAAGATGGTTTTAATTTAGATTTATGCCAAGGTTTAAGATTAAAAGGATATACAACTTTTATCTGAATACCCTCTGTGTACCAGTCTATTGGAAATTCTCCTGGGGGTACTGTACCCCCAGTAGAATTGCATATAAAATGCACTTCACGTTTCCAATCCCTGACATCCTCGGACCACTCAGGAACTTTACGTAATAGTATACGGATGCAATTTTTAATTGTTATCAATAAAGGGGGTAGAATATATCTTCTAAGACTAGATATAGTTACTAAGATCACAGTTCTCATTAGTATACCATGTTGTAAGTCCGCCCACCTTTCTTGATTTTCTACAGAGTCTAGGTCCCTAATTTCTGCTTCTTCTTCTTTTGCTTTTACTCGTGCCGCTAGTTCTGCGTCTGCGGCTGCCTTGGCTGCCTCGGCTATCTTGGCTTCTCTTTCTTTAAGTTCTTGTTGTAGTTCTTCTATGCTTTTTTCATTTAGAAGTTTTTGTTCTTTTCTTTTTCGCTGAAAATCGCTAAGGGTTTTTTTTGTAAGCCCACGGATATCAAATATATAACAAAAAAAATAAAAAAAATCCTCCGCGACATCAACAAGAGTCTTTAATCGATCAAAAAAAACGCGGGAATGGACGTTTGGGTGATAAATGCCCCAAATATACGCTTTACGTCTTTGGGCACGCATCGATCCTCTAATTAGATCTCGACGATAATCAGCTGCGTCGGCGAACGTGATCACCGAGGTTTCGATTTTTTTTGTAGCATCGTCAGGATCTTCCGCAGTCCAAAGCACTATAAGTTTTGCTCTTCTTGAACGGATTTGAGTAGTCGCTACCACCCCTTCGGGGTCTTGTAGTTCCACGCCTTCCAAATCAGCTCTTAATTTGTATCTCCAGCGAGGAACTTCTTTCTCTATGTCATCTAGGTTATCGTCAGGAATTCTTTGATTTAGATTATCTAGATAACTCGCAAATTTTTTATATTTCGCGTATTTCTCTTTATCGTCGCCTTTCATTAGTGGCCCGAGTTCGTTGAAAAAAATATAATTTTTTTTAAAAGCTTTATAGACCTTATCCGTTATAAAGAGATCATAAAATAATTTTAAAATTTTTATATCTGCTAACGTTAACGTCGTTTTTTCTTCTTGGGGTAAAGAAAGTTTTTTATCGAAAGATTTTCTATTCAATTTTTCTAGTAATTTTCTATTCAATTTTTCTAGTAATTTAGAATAATTTTGAGGATTAATATTCACTTTAGAATTAATATTCAAAACTAGACCATGAATCCTATTTATCCAAGATCTGCCTATATTTTTATTTTTTGTTATATAGGTTTCGGCTAGGCATGGAGGCAACCCTTTTATTCTTGCGCGATAGATGCCATACAAAAATGGATCTAAAATTTTCGGTAAATATTCTTTTTTAGTTTCGTCATGACAAAATCGAGTCGTTTTTTCGAGTATATTTTCAATAGACCATGCCTGATCTTTATCTAAAGCATCAATTCTTTTTAAAAATTCTTTTTTTACGTTTTCCTTTTTTTCTTCATTGATCAAACCCCAACAAGTGGAAATTTGGTCAGAGGATGTTTTTTCTCTTGTAAATGAAGGTATCCTTTTTTGGATCATTTTCAAAAAGGCTGAAACGGCGGGAGGGTAGGTAAAAGATATTCGTTCTTTTCCATCACTTCCGCATGTAAAATAAAAAAATTGGGACGTTTCATTTCTTACAGCCTTTTCAGCTCGAGTACTTTTTATATATCGACTTGGTCGACCCCGTTTGTGATAATCGAAAAGTAGAGTTACAAAAGGTTTTTCTGTTTCCAACCATGAATAATAATCAGCTTTTTTTCTTTCGAAAAAACTTATTTTATTTACATCAAAACTTTTTTTATTTCCATCTAGATTTTTAGAACCGATTTTTCTTTTACCTCTTTTTCTTTTATTGAAATTCGAATTTTCTTTATTTCCATCTAGATTTTTAGAACCTATTTTTCTTTTACGTATACGGATTTTACCTCTTTTGCTTTTATTGAAATTCGAATTTTCTTTATTTCCATCTAGATTTTTAGAATTTTCTTTATTTTCATCTAGATTTTTAGAATTTTCTTTATTTTCATCTAGATTTTTAGAACCTATTTTTCTTTTACGTATACGGATTTTACCTCTTTTGCTTTTGATACCCATTTTTCTTTTAAAGTTTTGTAATTCAGCCTCTTTAGTCGCCCTTTCTTCTTCGGTGGATATCTCTTCGTTAGGGTTATTAGGGTTAACCGGGATCTTCTTTTCTTCTCTGTAGCGATAAGTCAAAAAAGGTGCTGGCATTCTGCCGAAATGGTATGTGCACGTAATAATTAAGATCATAGTAAAGATTCCAGACCTATAATACATCCATTCTGATATAAAAAACTTATAATAATACTGATACTTCTTAGACCTAAAAAGTCTATTAGAACGATAATTCTTCTTTATCCAGACTACTATCGATTCAACCCATTTCATGAATAAAATGTGACCAACGACCCAACCGAAAAAGCTGCTTGTGACAAATAAAATTTTGTTGTTGCATCGAAACATATAAATGTTAACTAATCG